TTATTTTAATAAAAATTTACAATTTTTAACATTTTATGTTTAATGAAACTTTAAAAGTGTTGGTTCATGAATTTTTAATTAAATTTATTAATTTATTATAATGTGAAATTAAGTTTGGCCAATTGTTCAAGTATAATAAGAACTTAATAATATATATTTACCTTTATTGATATAAAGTCTTATAAAAAAATGATTTATTTACATTATTCGTATTTTAATGCAATTATTTTTATCAAGGTATAATAACCTATAGTGGGAGAATAAGAAGTAAATAATTTAATAAAAACATATGGAGATATATAACCATATTTATTTAATGTATTAAGGTAAATACTAATTATTAAATTTCTTATTATATTATTTCATAATAATTATAATAATAATATATATATATATATACAAGATTCCATTTTTTTTGTAAAAGTTAAAAAAAAAAAAATGGAATCTTGTATATATATATCATAATAAAGAGTTATGAACCAATACTTTTAAAAAAACATTAGAATTGAAAATGAAGGCACATGTTTTTTTGGGAGGAAAATCGTTCAATACTTTAGATTATTACTTTTAATGGGAAAAGATCATTAAAATATAACTTTGATCCTATAAAATTAATTTGGAGAAGATTATGAAAATTGATGTTGAGATAAAAATGTAAATTATTGTACCGTTTTATTTTTTGTTGTTTAAAAATGGGTTTTATTCTTGCATTTATTTTTATTGAAACATCATATTTATATGTAAATTTTTGTATATAAACTTTTTTTATAGGAATTTATATAAATTAGCAGTAGGTGATATTAAAAATTGAGGAAATTTAGATTTAGTGAATGTTAAGAGGATTGGATAAATTTGTGCCAGCATCCGCGGTTATACATAAAATTCGAGTAAAAATTATTGGTTTTGGAATAATAACTATATAATAATTAACAAAATTGGAATTTTAGTAGTGAAATATATATAATTTTAAATAATGTAAATGTTTAGTAGGATATTATGAGATTAAAAATATAAACTAGGATTAGATACCCTACTATTTTTAATATAAATTTTCAAGCTAGAGTATTAGTAGATATGATCTTTAAACTTAAAGAATTTGGCGGTATTATAATTCTATTTAGAGGAATCTGTTAAGTAATCGATAATCCACGTTGAACCTTACTTATATTAATTCTTGTATACCACTGTTAAGAATATATTATAAGATTATATTCATGTAAAATTATTATTTAAAATTTCAAGTCAAGGTGCAGTAATATATAAGATAACTAATGGATTACAATAGATTGTATTTATTACGAATAATAAATGAAATTATAAATTTGAAGGTGGATTTAATTGTAAAATTTGAAAGATTATAAATTTGATAAAAGCTCTATAATATGTACACATCGCCCGTCACTCTCATTATAAGATGAGATAAGTCGTAACAGAGTAGGTGTATCGGAAGATGTGCCTAGAAGGAAAATTTAATAAGTAAATTCAGATTATACTTAAAGTTAGGATTTTCATTTACACTGAAATTTATGTTGTGCAATTCAATATAATCTGAATAATTAATAAAATTGTATTAATTTATTAAAAATTTTTCTGTTAAAATAAGAAAATTAGAATCTTTGTATAAAAATAGATAAGATGAACTATACTATAGTATATAAGTATTGTAAAAGAAATATTAGATTTATAATTAAGAAAAGATGATTTATTTAATTGTATCTTGTGTTTCAGAGTATATTAAAATTAATTATAAATGTTCTTTATCTCGAATTTAAAGGATTTAATTAAATGATTTAATTATTATGTCAAAAATATTAAAAACATTTAATTGGTAATGAGATGTTATTCGTTTTTAAAGATATCTAGTTTTTTAAAAAATGAATATAATTCATAAGGCATTAAATTACTTTTTATTTATTATAAAGTATTTATTGTTTTAACTTTTTTTGGGGAAAAGCTTGGAAAAATATAATTATAATAGTATTATTTATTAGGGTTTAATAAATTTAGAATTTGTTTTTAATTAAAATATGTTAAAATTTATCTCTAATTAATAAAAATTTAAAAATTATTTAAGATTTTTATTAAAATATTAAGAAAAACTTAAAATTTTTGGTATTTATGATTTAATTAGTAAATGATATAAATATTGTATAATAATTAATAATAATTTATTGTGAAGAATTAGGCAAATTGTTTACTCGCCTGTTTAATAAAAACATGGTTTCTTGTAATGTATAGGAAATTTAACCTGCCCACTGAATATATTTAAAGGGCCGCAGTAATTTGACTGTGCAAAGGTAGCATAATCATTAGTCTTTTAATTGGAGGCTGGAATGAATGGTTGGACGAGGTAAAAGCTATTTTATATTAAAATATTGAATTTTGATTTTAAGTAAAAATACTTAAATGCTATTAAGGGACGAGAAGACCCTATAGAATTTAATAAATGTAATTTTAATTAAGTTTTGAATAAATTTTTGATTATTATAAAATTTATTTAATTGGGGTGATAAAAAGATAATTAAACTCTTTTTTAGTTTAAATTTAAATAAAAAGAAAAATGATCCATTTATATTGATTATAAGATTAAATTACCTTAGGGATAACAGCATAATTTCTTTTAAGAGTTCTTATCAAAAAAGAAGATTATGACCTCGATGTTGGATTAAGATAAATTTTGGGTGTAGATGTTCATACAATTAGGTCTGTTCGACCTTTAAAATCTTACATGATCTGAGTTTAAACCGGTGTGAACCAGGTTGGTTTCTATCTTTAAAAAAATGATATATTTTAGTACGAGAGGACCAAATATATAAAATAATTTTATCTTATTGATTTTCAATAAGTTGGTACTATTTTGGCAGATTAGTGCAATAGATTTAGAATCTATTAATATGATTTTAATCATATGTAGTAATGGTTATTTTAGGTAAAGAATTTATAATATTATTAATAGTTGGATTAATTTTGATTATTTTTGTATTATTAAGTGTAGCTTTTTTTACTTTATTAGAACGTAAAGTTTTAGGATATATTCATCTTCGTAAAGGTCCAAATAAGGTTGGATTTAATGGTATTTTACAGCCTTTTAGAGATGCTGTGAAGCTTTTTTGTAAAGAGTATATTTATCCATCTTTATCTAATTATTTATTATATTATGTTTGTCCTGTATTTTCTTTATTTATATCTTTATTATTATGAATATTAATACCTTATATAAGAGGTTTATTTAATTTTAATTTGGGTTTATTTTTCTTTTTAGTATGTACAAGAGTAGGAGTATATAGAGTTATATTAGCTGGTTGATCATCTAATTCAAATTTTGCTTTATTAGGAGGATTACGAGCAGTTGCTCAAACTATTTCTTATGAAGTAAGATTAGCTTTAATTCTTTTATCTTTTGTGTTTTTAATTAATAGATATTCTTTAATGGATTTTTATTATTTTCAAATGAGAGTATGATTTTTATTTCTTTGTTTACCATTAAGAAATGTTTGATTTGCATCATGTCTTGCTGAGACTAATCGTAGTCCTTTTGATTTTGCTGAAGGGGAATCAGAATTAGTTTCAGGATTTAATATTGAATATGGTAGAGGTGGATTTGCATTAATTTTTATAAGTGAATATTCAAGAATTTTGTTTATAAGAATATTAATTTGTGTTATTTTTATAGGTTCAGATTTAAATTCTTTATTTTTTTATCTAAAATTAAGATTTATTGGATTTATATATATTTGAGTTCGTGGAACTTTACCACGATACCGATATGATAAATTAATATATTTAGCATGAAAGAGTTTTTTACCTTTATCATTAAATTTTTTATTATTTTATCTAGGCTTAAAGTTTTTATTTTAAAAGGTTTAATTAAGTGAAGTTAATAAGGGATTTTAACCCTTTCTTTATGATTTCAAGACATAAGCTTAATAATTAAGTTTATAACTTAATTTATTTATATAAAATATTATCTCAAATATTAAAAATAATAGGATTAATGATATAATAAAGAAAATATAAGGTTGTTAATATTTGACCTGTAATAATAAAAGGATCTTCAACTGGCCGGGCTCCAATTCAAGTTAAAAGGATAATAATAGATATTATATATCAAAATATGATTTGATTAACTGGATAATATTGAAGTCTTCGTGAATTTATTCTGTAAAGAGGTAAAAAAAATAGAATTGCGATAGATATTACTAAAGCAATTACTCCTCCTAATTTATTAGGAATAGATCGTAAAATAGCATATGCAAAAAGAAAATATCATTCTGGTTGGATATGAACAGGTGTAACTAAAGGATTAGCAGGGATAAAGTTATCAGGATCTCCTAAAATATAAGGTTCTTTTAAAGAAAGTATTGAAATAATAAGAAATAAGAAAATAAAACCTATAATATCTTTAAAAGTAAAATAAGGATGAAAAGGAATTTTATCGATATTACTATTTAATCCTAAAGGATTACTTGATCCTGTTTGATGTAAAAATAATAAATGAATTATTACTATGGCGACAATAATAAAAGGTAAAACAAAATGAAATGTAAAAAAACGATTTAAAGTAGCGTTATCAACTGCAAATCCACCTCAAACTCATTGAACTAAATCAATTCCTAAGTAAGGAATAGCTGATAATAAGTTTGTAATTACTGTAGCCCCTCAAAATGATATTTGTCCTCATGGTAAAACATAGCCTATAAAAGCTGTTGCTATAACAGTAAATAAAATTACAACACCAACCATTCATGTATAATACAATTTGTAAGAACCATAATATATACCTCGTCCAATATGTAAATAAATACAGATGAAGAATATAGAAGCCCCATTTGCATGAAGAGTACGTAGTAATCAACCATAATTAACATCTCGACAAATATGAGCTACACTAAAGAAAGCTAAATCAATATGAGCTGAATAATGTATAGCTAAAAATAATCCTGTTAAGATTTGAATACTTAAACATAATCCTAAAAGTGAACCAAAATTTCATCAAATAGAGATATTTGATGGGGATGGGAGGTCAATTAATGCATTATTAGAAATTTTAATTAATGGATGAATTTTTCGTAATGGTTTATTCATTAAATTATTTGACGAATTGGTCCTTTATAAATATAAATGATTTTAACTACAGCAATTAATGTTAAAAATAAATAAGAAGCAATTAAGATAGTAATAATATTAATAGGGTAATTATAAATTTTAATTAAAAAGTTGTTAATATAATTACTAATATTATACATTATTTCTATATTTTCATATATATTACTGTTAATATCAATTATTATATAATATAAATAATAAAGGATAAAAGGATATATAGTTATTGGGATTAATATTGAATTGGAATATAGGAATAATTCATTAGATGCTAATCTTGTTACATATATAAATAATACAAGCATTCCTCCAAGATAAATTAGTAGAAGAATATAGGAAAATCAAAATCTTGTTGATATAATACCTCTAATTAAACACATTAATAGAGCTTGTAAAAATAGAATTAGACCTATTGATAATGGATGGTTAAGAAATAAAAATATAATTCTTAATATTACTCTAAATCTTAATAATAAGTATATAATATCAAAGGATAGTTTAATGAAAATACTAATTTTGGGAATTAATGATAAGATTTTTCTTTCCTTTGAAGTTTTAAAAGATACCTTAATTTTGGTTTACAAAACCAATGTTTTATTTAAACTATTAAAACTAATGTTAATAACATTTTATATTATATTTTTTTGTGGTTTATGAGTTTTTTGTTCAAGACGTAAACATTTATTAATAACTTTATTGAGACTTGAATTTATAGTATTAATTTTGTTTATAATTTTATATTATTATGTAAATATAATAGAGGGAGAATTATTTATCACTATATTTTTCTTATCTTTTGCTGTATGTGAAGGTGCCTTAGGTTTATCTATTATAATTTCTATAATTCGAATATATGGGAATGATTATTTTAATTCATTTGGGTTACTTCAATGTTAAGTTATATTATTTATATAATATTTATAATTCCTTTATGTTTTAAAGCAAAAAGATGGTGATTACTTCAAAATTTATTATTTGTGATTTCATTTATTTATATATTTAAAGTAGATTATTTTTGTTGAAGAAATTTAAGATATATATTTGGTTATGATTATTTATCATATGGTTTAGTTTTGTTAAGATTTTGAATTTGTGTATTAATACTATTGGCAAGAGTAAGAGTTTTACGTTATAAATTTTATTATAATTATTTTATATTAATAGTATTATTATTAATAATAATACTATATTGTACTTTTTGTAGAATAAATATAATAACTTTTTATTTTTTTTTTGAAGGTAGATTGCTACCAACTTTATTTTTAATTTTTGGATGAGGATATCAACCAGAACGCTTACAAGCTGGAATTTATTTGTTATTCTACACTTTATTTGCTTCTTTACCTTTGCTATTAGGTATTATGTATTTATATAGTAGGAGCAGTAATATTGAGTTTTTTATATTATTTAATAGTAAATATATCAGAATTTTTCTTTATTTTAGAATAATTTTAGCTTTTTTAGTAAAAATACCAATATTTTTGGTTCATTTATGACTACCTAAAGCTCATGTTGAGGCTCCTGTTTCAGGTTCAATAATTTTGGCGGGGGTGTTATTAAAATTAGGAGGATATGGTTTACTACGTGTTTATATATTTATAATAGAAGTTGGTATGATTTATAATTTTATTTGAATTTCTATTAGATTAATTGGTGGTTTTTTAATTAGTTTAATATGCTTACGTCAAGTAGATGTAAAAGCTTTAATTGCATATTCATCTGTAGCTCATATAGGATTAGTTATTGGGGGTTTAATAACTTTAAATTCTTGAGGTTTTTACATAACTTTTGTATTAATAATTGCTCATGGATTATGTTCATCTGGATTATTTTGTTTAGCTAATATTAGCTATGAGCGTTTAAGTAGACGAAGAATATTAATTAATAAAGGTCTATTAAATTTAATACCAGGTATAGCATTATGATGATTTTTATTATCATCATGTAATATAGCAGCCCCACCATCATTAAATTTATTAGGAGAGATTGGTTTATTTAATAGAATAATAGGTTGGATATGAATAGTTATGATATTTTTAATATTAATTTCATTTTTTAGTGCAGTTTATTCATTATATCTATATTCATATAGTCAACATGGAATTTATTACTCTGGAATATATAGAAGAGTAGCTGGATATTGTCGTGAATATTTATTATTGATTTTACATTGATTACCTTTAAATCTATTAATTATAAAAGGTGATTTTGTATTAAATTGAATATAATTTAGGCTTAAGTAGTTTAAATAAAATTATGATTTGTGATATCATAGATATAATCTCTTATCTTAGGTAATGAAATTTATATCATTATGTTATATTAGTTTTTATAGTTTAATTTGTATATTTATTGTAACTTTTTTAACTAGATTGAATTATATTATAAATGATTTAATTTATTTTATTGAATGAGAAATTGTAAGATTAAATTCATCTTCAATTGTCATGACTTTACTTTTAGATTGAATGTCTTTAATATTTATAAGATTTGTATTATTAATTTCATCTTTAGTTATTCTTTATAGTGAAGATTATATAAGAGGTGATGTTACATTAAATCGTTTCATTTTTTTAGTATTAATATTTGTAATATCAATGATTTTTTTAATTATTAGACCCAATTTAATCAGAATTTTACTAGGTTGAGATGGTTTAGGTTTAATTTCATACTGTTTAGTAATTTATTACCAAAATATTAAATCCTATAATGCAGGTATATTAACTGCTTTATCAAATCGTGTAGGAGATGTTGCTTTATTAATAGCTATTACTTGAATGATAAATTATGGAAGTTGAAATTTTATTTTTTATTTAGATTGTATAAAAAATCAATCTGAATTATATATTATTATATTTTTGGTTATAGTAGCTGGTATAACTAAAAGTGCTCAAATTCCTTTTTCTGCATGACTTCCTGCTGCAATAGCAGCACCTACTCCTGTTTCAGCATTAGTACATTCATCAACTTTAGTTACTGCTGGTGTTTACTTATTAATTCGTTTTAGAAATTCATTTCCTGATTGATTAATAACTATTTTATTAGTAATTTCTGTTTTTACAATATTTATATCTGGATTAGGGGCTAATTTTGAATATGATTTAAAGAAAATTATTGCTTTATCTACTTTAAGTCAGTTAGGATTAATAATAAGTATTATATCATTAGGATTTTCTGATTTAGCTTTTTTTCATCTATTAACACATGCTATTTTTAAAGCTTTATTATTTATATGTGCAGGTATAATTATTCATAATTTAGGTAATTATCAAGATATTCGTTGTATAGGAAATATATCAATTTGTATACCTTTTACATCAACTTGTTTAATAATTTCAAATTTTGCTTTATGTGGAATACCTTTTTTAGCAGGTTTTTATTCAAAAGATTTAATTTTAGAAGTGATGTCTTTACAAAATTTAAATATATTTATATATTTTATATATTTTTTCTCTACAGGTTTAACTGTATGTTATTCTTTTCGTTTATTTTATTATGTTATATGAGGTGATTTTAATTTAACTACAGTAATTAAATTAAGTGAGGAAAATTGAATAATAATTTATGGTATAATAGGATTAACCCTATTTGCTGTAATTAGTGGAAGATTATTAAACTGAATACTTTTTATTACTCCTTGTATAATTAACTTACCTTTATTAATAAAAATTATACCAATTATTGTGAGTTTATTAGGTTTGTGAATAGGAAGAATTTTATTTAAATATAGTTTAAATTACAATTTTTCGAATTATAATTATTATTTATTAATAATTTTTTCTGGTTCAATATGATTTATACCAGTAATTTTTACTCAAGGAGTTAGTAATTCTCCTCTTACTTTAGGTAATATATCTATAAATGTTATAGATATGGGTTGAACTGAATATTTTGGAGCTCAAAATATATACTATATAATTATGAAGGTAAGAGGTTACAATCAATGATTTCAAATAAATAACTTAAAATCTTATATAATTATTCTAGTAATTTTTTTAATTTTTGTTATAATACTTTATTCAAATATCTTATATAGAGTATAACACTGAAGTTGTTATTGAGATAATTTATCTTTGAATATTTATAATAAAAAATGCTTATAAGTTTACAATGAAAATGTAATGTTTTTTACTTAAACTATATAAATAAAGATGTAAATGGATTTTAACCATTTAAATAATAAGTTAGCGGCTTTTATTTGATCATCCCATCTTCTTAATTGGAAATGTTATTCAATATTATCATTAACAGTGATAAACCTCTATTTTGGTTTCAACTAAGGTAAATAAGGATATATTATATCTTACTATCAGGTCGAAACTGATTACAATTGATTTGTTTCTTACTTAGAATAACATTTTACTTGAAATGTATTTACCATACAAGGAAGATTGAATTTCAATACTTTTTGAATGCAAATCAAATGTTATAATTAACTACAACCCTATAAAGCTCATTCTAATGATCCTTGATTTCATTCATGATATAAACCTGTAATTAAAATTATGATAAAAGTAATTCTAGTTAATAATCATGATAATATGTTTGAATAATTTATAATAATTGTTATTGGTAAGATTAATGCAATTTCTACATCAAAAATTAAAAAAATAATAGCAATTAGGAAGAATCGTAATGAAAAAGGTAAACGTGATGAACTTATTGGATCAAAACCACATTCAAAAGGTGATCTTTTTTCTCGGTCTTCAATACTTTTTATTGAAATAATATTGTTGATGAAAATTACAATTATTGAGATAAAAAAGATTATAATTGAGATAATTATTAAAATTTTAATTATTTATTCTAAAAATTAGACTATCTAATTGGAAATTAGGGGTACTTTATATACTAAATAAATAATTACCTCATCAATAAATTGAAATATACAAAAATAATCAAACTACATCAACAAAATGTCAATATCAGGCAGCTGCTTCAAACCCAAAATGGTGATTTGATGAAAAATGTATGAATAATATACGATAAATACATGTAATTAGAAAGGTAGTACCAATAATTACATGTAAACCATGAAATCCTGTGGCTATAAAAAAAGTTGATCCATAAACTGAGTCGGCAATTGTAAATGGAGCTTCTATATATTCATATATTTGTAATATTGTAAAATATAGACCTAAAATAATAGTAAGTAATAAACCTTGAATTATTTCATTGTAATTATTTTCTAATAAACCATGATGACTTCATGTAATAGTAACACCTGATGCTAAAAGAATTATTGTATTCAAAAGAGGAATTTGTATGGCATTAAAAGGAGAAATCCCTAAAGGGGGTCAAATAGTACCAATATCAATAGAAGGGGAAAGACTTCTATGATAAAATGCTCAAAAAAATGAAATAAAGAAAAATACTTCCGATACAATAAATAGAATTATTCCTCAACGTAGACCTGATATTACTTTAAGTGTATGATAACCTTGATAAGTTCTTTCTCGGATTACATCTCGTCATCATTGAATAATTGTTAAAATTAGTATAAAAATTCCAAAAAGTATTAAATTAAGGTCAAAATGGTAAGAAAATTTAATAAATCCTATTATTGCAATTATAATATTAAAAGCTGCTAAAATAGGTCAAGGTCTTGATGTTACTAGATGATAAGGATGATTAATTTTTATTAACATTAAATAACTTCTCTAGAATAAAGGGTTCTTAATACAGCAAATACATATGATTGAATAATAGCAACGGCTGATTCTAAAATAATTAGAAGAATTTGAGTTAATAATAATAAGGGGAGAAGAATTATTAAAATACTTCTTCCAGTATTACCTAATAAAGTTATTAATAAATGACCTGCAATTATATTAGCTGCAAGTCGAATTGCTAATGTACCAGGCCGAATAATATTTCTAATAGTTTCAATACATACTATAAAAGGTATTAAAATATTAGGTGTTCCTTGAGGAACTAAATGAGCAAATATATGTTTACTATTATTAATTCATCCAAAAATCATAAATCTTAATCATAAGGGTAAAGCAAGAGATAAAGTTATACATATATGACTGGTTCTGGTGAAAATATAAGGAAATAATCCTATAAAATTATTGAATATAATGATAGAAAATGTTGAAATAAAAACGAATGTGGATCCTTTATTAATTAACTTCTTTCCAATTAATAATTTAAATTCATTATGAAGTTTAATAATGATTAAATTTCAAAAGATAGTAAAGCGATTTGGAATTAATCATATTAATAAAGGAATTAAAAGAATACCAATAAATGTTCTTAATCAGTTTAAAGAAAAACTTATAATACTGGAAGAGGGATCAAATACTGAAAATAAATTAGCTATCATTTTCAAATAATAGATTTGGTTGAGGATAAATTAGATGATTTAATATTATATATATTAAATGAGGAAAAGTAATTTATAATATTGAAAGTAATTAATAATAATGAGAATGTTGAAAATAATAAAAATCAATTTAAAGGTATTATTTGAGGAATAAAGAAGTATTTTATTAAATAATTTTAGGTTGACATTCTAATGTTATATTTTAACTAACTTCTTTCATCAGAAGTAAGTACTAATTTACTATTATCTGGTTTAAGAGACCGTTACTTGTTTTTCAGTCATCTGATGTTAAATTATCTTTTTTAATCATTTAATAAAGTCATTAGTTGATGTTCTTTCTATAACAATAGGTATAAAACTATGATTTGCTCCACAAATTTCAGAACATTGGCCGTAAAATACACCAGGTCGATTAAATCAAAATGTTGCTTGATTTATTCGACCTGGTGTAGCATCTGCTTTAATTCCAATACTTGGAATGGTTCAAGAATGAAGCACATCTTCTGACGTAATTAGAATCCGTGTTAATGTATTTATGGGAATTGTTGTACGGTTATCTACTTCAAGAAGACGAATGTTAAAAGGTGATATATCATTTTGAGGAATTATATAAGAATCAAATTCAATTTTATTGAAATCTGAATATTCATAACTTCAATATCATTGATGTCCAATTGCTTTAAATGTTAAATAAGGATTTTCTGTTTCATCAATTAAATAAAGAATTTGAAGTGAGGGTAATGCAATAAAAATTAATACAATAGCTGGAACAATAGTTCATAAAATTTCTAGGAATTGACCATCTAATACGTGTCGATCAGTAAATTTATTAAAAATTAAAGATATTATTATATAACCAACTATTATTAGAATTATTATAATAATAAATATTGTATGATCATGGAAATATATTAATTGTTCTATTAAAGGTGAAGCTCTATCTTGTATATTTAAATTTGCATATGTTGCCATTGGTTCTAAAAAAAGCTTAACTTTATATGAAGAGTTTAAATCTTCTGCACTAATCTGCCATATTAGATATTTAATAATTAAAGTTAATTCATTATAAGTATGTTCAGTAGGTGGGAAATTATGTATTCATTCAATTGAACTATTTAATTGAGATGAAAAAATTATAGATCGTTTAGATCTTATTCTTTCTCATATAATATAAATAAATATTAAAACTGCTAATATTGAGATAATTGAACCAATTGTTGAGATAACATTTCATAATGTATAGGCGTCGGGATAATCTGAATACCGTCGAGGTATACCTGCTAGTCCTAGAAAGTGTTGAGGAAAAAAAGTTATATTTACTCCAATAAATATTATTAAAAATTGTATTTTAAGTCAGTTAGGATTTATTGTTAATCCTGTAAATAAGGGATATCAATGAATAAATCCAGCTATAATTGCAAAGACTGCTCCTATAGATAATACGTAATGAAAATGGGCTACTACATAGTAGGTATCATGTAAAACAATATCAAGAGATGAATTTGCTAAAATTACTCCAGTGAGACCTCCTACTGTAAAAAGAAAAATAAACCCTAAGGCTCATAAATAAGAAGGGTTAAAAAATACTTTTGATCCATGTATAGTAGCTAATCATCTAAAAATTTTAATTCCTGTTGGTACTGCAATGATTATTGTGGCACCTGTAAAATAAGCCCGTGTATCTACATCTATACCTACTGTAAATATATGATGTGCTCACACTACAAATCCTAAAAAACCAATTGCTCTTATAGCTCAAATTATTCCATAATTACCAAAAGCTTCTTTTTTTCCTCTTTCATGAGAAATTACATGAGAAATTATTCCAAAACCAGGCAAAATTAAAATATAAACTTCAGGATGACCAAAAAATCAGAATAAATGTTGATATAAAATTGGATCTCCTCCACCTGCTGGATCAAAAAAAGAGGTATTAAGATTACGATCTGTTAATAGTATAGTAATTGCACCTGCTAATACAGGTAAGGATAATAATAATAAAAGAGCAGTAATTCCTACTGATCATACAAATAGTGGTACTTGAGCTTGACTTATTATTCTTGATTTTATATTAAATATAGTTGAAATAAAGTTTACTGCACCTATAATTCTTGATATCCCTGCTAAATGTAGGGAAAAAATTGTTAAATCAACAGCTGGCCCAGCATGAGCAATTCTTGAAGCAAGAGGAGGATAAACTGTTCAACCTGTACCTGCTCCACTTTCTACAACTCTTCCAATTAGAAGTAACATAAGTGAAGGAGGTAATAATCAAAATCTTATATTATTTATTCGGGGAAATGCTATATCTGGTGCTCCCAATATTAAAGGTACAAGTCAATTACCAAACCCACCAATTATAATTGGTATTACTATAAAAAAAATTATGATAAATGCATGAGCAGTAACAATAACATTATAAATTTGATCATCACCAATTAATGAACCAGGTTGACCTAATTCTGTTCGAATTAGAATTCTTAATGATGTTCCTAGTATTCCAGATCATGCTCCAAAGATAAAGTAAAGTGTACCAATATCTTTATGATTTGTTGAGAATAATCATCGTTGCAATAACAAGGTAAAATGGCTGAAGTTAGGTGATAAATTGTAAATTTATTAAAGAGATTAAATATCTTTTTTACCAGGTCTTATATTCATAAAAATGATATTAGAATGCAATTCTAATGGTGTAAAAAATACTTAGACTTAAGACTTAAAGAAAATTCTTTAATTATAGCTTTGAAGGATATTAGTTTAATTAACTTAAAGTCTTAATATATAAAAATGATTAAAGTACAAGCTAATATCCCTCAAATAATGCATGATAATGTAATCATTATTTTTAAAAAATTTTTTTGGTTTGATGAATTTTGGTTAAATCATGTTATTTCTGTATTTAAAATCAAAATTGTGGTATATATTATTCGTAAATAGTAAAATAGTGTAAGAAGGGAGGATATTACTAGAATAAAAGCTGTAAAAATTAAAGAATTATGAATTATTAATTCAATGATAATTCATTTTGGGAAAAATCCTAATAGTGGTGGTAATCCACCTAAAGATAGAATTGAAATAAAAACAAGAGTTTTTATTAATTTTTTGTTGTTTAAAAGGTTGAATGTTTGTTGAATATAAATTAAGTTTGAATTTAATAACAAATTGATAATAAGAAGGATATTAATTATATAAATTTGAAAGTAAATTAATCAAGAATTACTTCCAATTATTATAGCAGTTAATATCCAACCAATATGATTAATTGATGAAAAAGCTATAATTTTACGTAAAGATATTTGATTAAAACCACCAATAGCCCCAATAACTGCTGAAAGTGAAATGATACATTGTATGAAGAAATTATTAATAATTAAATATGAAATTAAAATTATTGGTGCAATTTTTTGGATGGATAATATAATAAAGCAGTTAAATCATGATAATCCTTCAATAATTGAAGGTAATCATCAGTGAAATGGGGCTCTGGCAATTTTTATTAATAAAGGTATAATTATAAAGTTATTTCATAAGTTGGATTTTATTATATAGGATATTTCATGAAAATTTATTTTTAGTAGAATTAAAAATAGTAAGGTCGAGGAAGCTATAGCTTGAATAAGAAAATATTTCAAGGATGCTTCTGTTGAAAAGGGATTAGATTTGGAAGAAAGCAAAGGAATGAAGGAGAGTAAATTAATTTCTAGACCTATTCATGCTCCTAATCATGAATTGGCACATAGTGAAATTAATACACCTCTAATTAGTGTTAATAAAAAGAGGATTTTAATTGAATTGAAGGGCACTAGAAAAGAGAGATTACTCTATAAATGGGATATGAACCCATTAGCTTAAATTTAGCTTACTTTTCTAAAATACATTTTGGTGTAAGATGCACAAAAATTTTTGATATTTTAAGATTACAGTTTAATTCTGTTAAATGTAATAGTAAAAGTAATGGAATTACATTATTTATCCTATCACGATAATCCTTTAATCAGGCATTTTACT